ATGTAATCGAAGAAACTATCAAAATGAAACGGTTGACTATAATAAGTATACGAAAGAGAAAGAACCTTATTTTTGTAGTTCCTATGATGCACTTGGAGCTTATCGGCAGAAACGAATCAATTTAGATAGTCCTTTGTGGCTCCGGTGGCGACTCGATCAACGTGTTATTGCCTCAAGAGAAGTTCCCATCGAAGTTCAATATGAATCTTTGGGTACCTATCATGAGATTTATGGGCACTATCTAATAGTAAGAAGTGTAAAAAAAGAAATCCTTTGTATATACATTCGAACAACTGTTGGTCATATTTCTTTTTATCGAGAAATAGAAGAAGCCATACAAGGGTTTTGTCGGGCCTACTTATACGATACCTAAGCTAAGTAATTATGTGATACCGTGGGAATTCGGTTCTCTAGGGTTCAACCGGTATCATAATTCCTGAATTTCTACGTGAATCAAGATCGAGGAAAGGAAGTCTTCAAATCACTGACTCAAACCCATTGTCGAATCCTACTCAGCGGAATATGGAGGTACTTATGGCAGAACGGGCCGATCTGGTCTTTCACAATAAAGTGATAGATGCAACTGCCATGAAACGACTTATTAGCAGATTAATAGATCACTTCGGAATGGCATATACATCGCACATCCTGGATCAAGTAAAGACTCTGGGTTTCCAGCAAGCCACTGCTACATCCATTTCATTAGGAATTGATGATCTTTTAACAATACCTTCTAAGGGATGGCTAGTCCAAGATGCTGAACAACAAAGTTTGATTTTAGAAAAGCACCATCATTATGGGAATGTACACGCGGTAGAAAAATTGCGTCAATCCATTGAGATATGGTATGCTACAAGTGAATATTTGAGACAAGAAATGCATCCTAATTTTAGGATGACTGATCCTTCTAATCCAGTCCATATAATGTCCTTTTCGGGAGCTAGAGGAAATGCATCTCAGGTACACCAATTAGTAGGTATGAGAGGATTAATGTCGGACCCCCAAGGACAAATGATTGATTTACCCATTCAAAGCAATTTACGCGAAGGACTTTCTTTAACGGAATATATAATTTCCTGCTACGGAGCCCGCAAAGGAGTTGTGGATACTGCTGTACGAACATCAGATGCTGGATACCTCACGCGTAGACTTGTTGAAGTAGTTCAACACATTGTTGTGCGTAGAACAGATTGTGGCACTATCCGAGGTATTTCCGTGAGTCCTCGAAATGGGATGACGGAAAAAATTTGGATCCAAACACTAATTGGTCGTGTATTAGCAGACGATATATATATGGGTCTACGATGCATTGCCACTCGAAATCAAGATATTGGGATTGGACTTGTCAATCGATTCATAACCTTTCGAGCACAATCAATATATATTCGAACCCCCTTTATTTGTAGGAGTACATCTTGGATCTGTAGATTATGTTATGGTCGGAGTCCCACTCATGGCGATCTGGTCGAATTGGGAGAAGCAGTAGGTATTATTGCAGGTCAATCAATTGGGGAACCAGGGACTCAACTAACATTAAGAACTTTTCATACTGGTGGAGTATTTACAGGTGGTACTGCAGAACATGTACGAGCTCCTTCTAATGGAAAAATAAAATTCAATGGGTGTTTGGTTCATCCCACACGTACACGTCATGGACATCCTGCTTTTCTATGTTATATAGACCTGTATGTAACTATTGAGAGTCAGGATATTATACATAATGTGAATATTCCACCAAAAAGTTTTCTTTTAGTTCAAAATGATCAATATGTAGAATCAGAACAAGTGATTGCTGAGATTCGCGCTGGAACATCCACTTTCAATTTTAAAGAGAGGGTTCGAAAACATATTTATTCTGACTCAGAGGGAGAAATGCACTGGAGTACCGATGTGTACCATGCGCCTGAATATAGATACGGTAATGTTCATCTCTTACCAAAAACAAGTCATTTATGGATATTATCAGGAGGTCCGTGCAGATCCAGTATAGTCCCTTTTTCGCTCCACAAGGATCAAGATCAAATGAATGTTCATTCTCTTTCTGTCGAACGGAGATTTATTTCTGGCCTCTCAGTGACTAATGATCGAGTGAGACACAAATTGTTTAGTTCGGATCCTTCCGGTAAAAAAAAGGAGAGGATTCTTGATTATTCAGGACCTGATCGAATCATATCTAATGGTCATTGGAATTTCCTATATCCTGCCATTCTCCACGAGAATTCTGATTTATTGGCGAAGAGGCGAAGAAATAGATTCATCATCCCATTCCAATATGATCAAGAACGGGAGAAAGAACTAATGCCCCGTTCTGGTATCTCGATTGAAATACCCATAAATGGTATTTTACGTAGAGATACTATTCTTGCTTATTTCGACGATCCCCGATACAGAAGAAGCAGTTCAGGAATTACTAAATATGGGACCATAGAGGTGGATTCAATCGTCAAAAAAGAGGATTTGATTGAGTATCGAGGGGCAAAAGAATTTAGGCCGAAATACC